GGCTGAAAAGAGCCTTGTTGCTTGCTTGTCTAGCTCTGCTGCTCGTGAAGAGCTAGATCCATAAAACTCACACCTGGCTACTCGCTCTGTTGCGGATTTAGTTTCAGTGTCCGTTTCGACTGATTCTGTAGTTGAAGCTACTGATGCCCTAACTTAACCTGCCCCACCTTTAGCCCTTCCTTCTCTTTAAGATGACGTATGATACGCATTGCTTCTTGCAAGGTCACCATCACCAGCATCTATCTTACCGGTGATGCGAAGGAGAACCCGGATGGAGCTGGACGGACGGTCTAGAATCGAAAGCTAAAAAGGGAAGTGAAGGATCAGTTCCTCCCATGCAATGTGGCATGGCTCGCTCGTGACTCATTGAGGAAGGGGCACGGTGAGAGATTATGTGAAGGACCCTAATGCTGAACATAAATAAGAGGACAAAGTCTTCCATTGAATGGCTGGTTTACAAACCTGGGCTCAGACGGAACTCAGGAGAGGATTTAGCCTCTTGGTGGACTACAAGTTGAAGAGTTCATAATGTTGGGAAAAAAACGGATCTGCCATTCCTACTCCCCAGTTATGTCATCCCTTACCTATGATTCCATCCTAGTTTTCGCCGCCCATGGTTCCGAGAGACCCAATTTATACATAATGAGCACCTCACCCCTTTCTTTCCTTGTAGTTGGAGTTGGGCAAGATTTCACTTGTAAATGGATTGGCTTTAGATGCGAGATACGGCTCATAACCACTGCTTGTGAACAGCTTGACTCCTGCTTTCCCGGCTACAGTACATATTGTGCCAAAGACAGCTCGCTCTGCTCGCTCCTGCTCAAAAATCACACAATAAGCCAAGGCGGCCAGTTCTAATCTAATCTAGCTATTTCAAAACAAATTCTCATCTCAGGAAGACAGATCGAACTATTACAGATAGAACAGATAGATTGGTGTAGGCTCTAAGCCAAGCCTATCTCGTGTGCTATAAAATACACAACGTACTTTCCCAAGCCTTTCTCAAGCTATTATGTCTAGTCCCAGGTACAAAGAGGTGTATATATAGCGTTCTCCTTCCTGCCTCGACCCTTTCGGCCAAGAGGAAATCCGGAGCGACACGATTCCGGTCTCCCCACCATTTGAAAGGTATAAGGCACGCCATTCGGTCCTTTCTAAAGTAGTAGTAGTGGTGGCTATCTCCCTATGAAGTCTGGGATCTATTCCAACTTTACTTAATGTAAATAGTTGATAAGATTCGTGAACCCTGTTGAGTCCACGGGAAGATCTTCTTGTTCGGATTGCTAGCTTAGCTGCCCTTTTGGATACAACCATTTTCTTTTCATTTTACAGCTTACATCCAGGCCAAGTCCTTTTCTGCCTGTGGGAAACCAAGCAATTGATTCTCCCTGTGTCAATGTTATGGGTCCAATTCTCACTCTTTCATTGCTCTCTCCAGAAGCTTCACTTGCGACCTTCTGCTTTCTATCCTAAATAGAGAAAGAGGGAAATAGGTCAAATCAAAAGACGAGGCTGAGCGTTAGCGATGGGCTGGGTAACGAAGGGTGAGTGTAACGATGGTGCGAAGCAGAGAAGGAAAGTCAAGGGCTTTGTGGGCTAAGGGATCTCGATATGCCCTTTTAGATAAGAGTCAGTAGGCCTAGAAGGCTCCTATGCCAAAAGAGAATGCTCTACATGACTAAAGTCAAGGCGAACGGCATTAGTACAGCTGTTAAGAAGACTCTCCGATGTTGACTTTGTAAACTAATAGGCCTTGGTAACCGGTAGGTTACTTTTTACATATAATTTATAATGGAACTGCCGTCTATTGTAGAGGGCTACTATATTCATTTGTACTCGTCTACTAATGCCGGTCGGATTAGCTACATCGGATTGACTACTACCCTAGGATGATAGGACCAGTTGGAACGGCTTCTTCTCTTTCTACCTACACATCTCAGAGCTCATACACCTGCGCATCTCACTAGCGTATCTCCTCTCTGTCCCGTAAGCATTTAGGGTCTTACTCTTCTCGGTCAGTATATTCCCCTAATCTCTCTGTCATTGGAATAGCCAACAATAATAGGTAATGAACTCCTTGGGATCGAAAGAGAACTTTTGCTTTGGTCTCGAGGAATTGTTGAGCGAGGCTGACTTTAGAGGTGTAAGCACCGCGAGTCTCAATCCAGTCAAATTCCTGTTCTATTACTGGCTCATAACTGAGCGAAAGGCATAATAGATTCTTGCTCTTCTTAGCCTTGCAAATGAGGCGGTTGATAGACCCTTCCTGTCCTAGTGGTATGGTTAACATAAACTTCTTACTCTGAGGCTAGCTCTAGGACAAGCGGAGGTGGTTCTTTCTCCTCTGGGGTTAAGTCCAAGACTAATGTGTATCTTTCTGCTTTATTCACTTCCTGAACAGTTTCTGTGCCCATTCTGGATTGAATACCTGTATATCTTGGTAAGATTAGGGTCAACGGTTTGTGCCTGTCTATTCCATCCATCCCTTCGTGGAGTTAGG